TGATTTGGTATCGTTTTGGCGGCATGGCCGAGCGGTAAGGCGGGGGACTGCAAATCCTTTTTCCCCAGTTCAAATCCGGGTGTCGCCTAATCACCAAAAGAATCGACATACCTTCTTCTGTTTTGCTGATATAATTTGGAAAATTTTTTCCAGCGGAAGCAAACGGAGGAAACTGATATGATAAATCGTGATAGTCCTTCCATTAGCAATGGAGTGTCTACGGGCCGGGTTTTGAATTAGATTGAATAGCAGGACGGAAATAGAATTCCATTTTTAGTTGCGGAAAGGCCAGAAGATACTTTAGTATACATATTCATCAAAGTCTTTGAGTACTCCGGCATTCAATCAATATTGATTCGATTGAATGGGTAATTGGCTTTTACTTAGCTACTTTTATTCTTTTTTCGTTAACCTCTAGTCAAGAACAGAACATAATAGGACGTCCTCCGATTGTTTTCATAGAGACAATTAAGGAGACGGTAAGGATTAGATCAAAACAAAATGGGAAAGAAATAGGGTATGGGCTAGGTAGTGATCTACTTTTCGTCTATAAGTTTTTACTTAACTTAATGAAGGGCAACAAAAGAAAGAATAGATTTTTATTATTTCTACATATTAATATCATTTCTTTGATACTTCCAAGGGGGTCTCCACATATTTTGCTTGTGCTTAACCTTTTCTGATTATACTAGAAATCTTATAAGACCCTCTTAGAAGTTATAATTGGATTTATTGGATTGTTTCATCAACGATGTTAGGTAAGAATTCATTTTTGACTCTGCGTCAGTGATTCCACTATTATTTATTAGTGAACAATAATTCAATAATTCCTTCATAGAGATAGGGGACATAATTCACATGGATATAGTAAATCTCGCTTGGGCTGCTTTAATGGTAGTCTTTACATTTTCCCTTTCACTCGTAGTATGGGGAAGAAGTGGACTCTAGAAATACTACTAATTGAGTTTAGGAATTAAACTGTATCAATTTTTTTTTATAAATCTTTCAGTTCCGAAGAGCTTTTTTTAGTTGAAATTTCACTATTTCAACACTATTTCAATTTAAAATTCCATTTTTAAATTGAAATAGAAATAAAAAATATCGGCATTTAAAAATTTTCTTGGGTTTTAGTGTAGTAATGTAGTTTATGAATAATATATATGAAGAATACTCTTTCAATCAAACAAATATTTAAATTATTTCCGTGTTCGTATTTCGAAAGTAAAAAGAATACAAAGTAAAAGAAATACAAATGGTAGTAAATTTATTCCAACTGAATTCTTGATCAATTTTCTATTTCGATGAACCGACTCTTACCAAAATTAGATATGGACCGTGAGGAAGAGCTGAACTTTTTTTATTTTACTTTTTTGTTTCCCCTTTTATTATTCAAAGATAAAATAGTTCTGTTATTACATTACGTAGATCCACATTTTCTATCGGAAACAACACAGACATAGTAGTTGTCTAACGAGATACTACACAGACTAAAATATTGTCTTGGGCGAGTCACATATTGCGCACTTCCTGTTTGTTTTAATATTTTGGAAATTTTATTTATGTTATGTTTGTTTTATTGAACTCACTGTTCAAACGTTAAAAATTGACGAGGTTTACTAACCCTTTCCCCCCTTTTTTCGAAATCCGAAGAAGTTTCCATGGATCATCTGTCAACTGATCGATTAATGACTTCTTCGTCGGAATGCTAATAAAAGGATTACTTTATTTTCTTTTATTATACCCATCGAAGAGGCCTCTTTTGATCGGGATTCATATTGAAAATAATCAGCAATCCGGGAATTCGAATTGTACGAGTCGCTTTTCGATCATTTCTAATTGATTGAAATCAACACAAATTAAATACAACACAGATGTATAAAGCAAAGAAATAGAATTGGGGGGGGGCACTATCATACATTATATATATAATATGTAATTGATATCGATATATATACACCGATATATAGGAATATGACGATACTATTGTAGATTGATCTTTATTAAATTAACTTGGATTACAATACAACTTTATACACTACACTACAATAGTAGTTATAGTATGGATAGTATGGTAGAAAGAAATATCTGAATCTTTCTACCATACTATCGTATCTCATAGAATACGGCTAATTCTAGTCTGCCCATTTCATTTAAGACGCAAAATTTGAATCCCTTTCTTCTCTTCAATTATTGATAAGAACTCAAAAGTCAAGCTTAATTCAAATTAATCACCTTGGCTGACTGTTTTTACGTATATTATAAGTAAAAAAGCGGTAGGAACTAGAATAAACAGTGCAGTAGCAATAAATGCGAGAATATTTACTTCCATAATCTCATTGTTTCATTTTTCTTTAATTCGCAATAACTCGGGAGTTAATCCCATAGAGATAAGAAATCTTTCGCTTGTAAATTCAATGGGATGAATTACATCTCGATGATATCGAATCGGATCAATATCATGAATAACAATATCTGCACTATCAAATCAACTCATCGTCAA